TGAAAATCCTTATGGAAACCCTAATATTCTTGCGGAATTTATAGCCGGACAATTAAAAAATAGAGTTTCATTTCGAAAAGCAATAAAAAAAGCTATTGAATTAACTGAGCAGGCAGGTACAAAAGGAATTCAAGTACAAATTGCAGGGCGTATCGACGGAAAAGAAATTGCACGTGTCGAATGGATCAGAGAAGGAAGGGTTCCTCTACAAACCATTCGAGCTAAAATTGATTACTGTTCCTATACAGTTCGAACTATTTATGGGGTATTAGGCATCAAAATTTGGATATTTATAGAAGAGGAATAATAGTCCTTTACTTGACTTATCTTTAGTTCTATTCTATCCATCCAGTAATAGAACAAAAAATGACAAATTCTTTCATTCTTTTTCTCTTAACTCAAAAAAAAATGAACAATTCTATAAGATTGAATAAAAATTCGATTAATCATTTGATATAATTGCTATGCTTAGTGTGTGACTCGTTGGTTTTTTTAGGATTACTATTAAAAAAAAAAGGACCAGCCCATAGTATGAACTAATAACTATTATAGAACTAATAACTAACTCATCGTTTCGCATTATCTGGATATAAAAAACCGGTCGAGATATGATATATTGATCATATCAATGTAGCAACTGAAATATTTTTTGCATAAACAAACAACAAAAAATAAAAACTAATCTGATTCTGAGTTGTAAAGAAAAAAAATATGCGGATAAATGGAAGGATGAGAGAAAGAGAGAAAAAAAATATCAATGATATATGATTCCAATATGTAAGGTCTATGATTCATCTCATAACGGGAAATTTAATAAAGCATTAATATGGATCGGTCCATAATTATACAAATCTGTTCATAGAAAAAGAATAAAGAGCCCTGAGCCAATAAAGACTGAGAGGGTTGACTCAAGAACAAATCCAATTTAGTTAGGGGCTCCGTTGTAAAATTCAGACCTAACCATTAACCGAGAAGCGATGGGAACGATAGAACCTGTGAATACATAAGATTCCATTGAAAACGAATCTTAATGATTCATTGGGTAGGATGGCGGAACGAACCAGAAACCAATTCATTTATTCTGAAAGGTCATGTCATAGACTAATCCTATAACTGAATATTGAAAGAGTAAATATCCGCCCGCGAAAATTTTGATTTTATTGGATTTCTAAATTTTAGCCGATCCGATATGATAATAAAAAGCAAAACAAAATAAAGATTCGTTATAACCTCATAACAAAATTACTTTGATCTATACTATTATCTTTAAATGTATCTCTAAATAAAAATTCTCTATAGATCGAATCCATGTTTAGTTATATATCAAAACAAGATATGGAAATTTCTAATAGATTAGATGAAATTTCAAAAAATCTCATGAGTCGGTATATTTTTTCAGTATATTATTCATTAAAATTAAATACATAGATTTTTTAATCGTTTCAGTCGCGAGGAGCTGGATGAGAAGAAACTCTCATGTCCAGTTCTGTAGTAGAGATGGAATTGATAAACAACCATCAACTATAACCCCAAAAGAACTAGATTCCGTAAACACCATAGAGGAAGAATGAAAGGAATATCTTATCGAGGTAATCGTATTTGCTTCGGTAGATATGCTCTTCAAGCGCTTGAACCCGCTTGGATCACATCTCGACAAATAGAAGCAGGTCGACGAGCAATGACACGAAATGCCCGCCGCGGTGGAAAAATATGGGTACGTATATTTCCAGACAAACCAGTTACAGTAAGACCTACAGAAACGCGTATGGGTTCGGGGAAAGGATCTCCCGAATATTGGGTAGCTGTCGTTAAACCCGGTAGAATACTTTATGAAATGAGCGGAGTAGCAGAAAATATAGCCAGAAGGGCTATTTCAATAGCGGCATCAAAAATGCCTATACGAACCCAATTCATTATTTCGGGATAGGAATGTAGAAACAAAAGAAAAGTTTTTTTGGATGAAAAAAAAACAACAATTGCAGGTTTCCTTTTTTGTTTTGAACAAACAACATTTCTTTTTTTTTTTTACTTCGCCCTTTGTGTTGATTGAAAAAACAGATAAAAAAAATGATTCAACCCCAAAGCCATTTGAATGTAGCGGATAACAGCGGAGCCCGAGAATTAATGTGTATTCGAATTATAGGAGCTAGTAATCGACGATATGCTCATATTGGTGATGTTATTGTTGCTGTAATCAAGGAAGCAGTACCAAATACACCTCTAGAACGATCAGAAGTGATCAGAGCTGTAATTGTACGTACTTGTAAAGAACTCAAACGTGAGAACGGTATGATCATACGATATGATGACAATGCTGCGGTTGTTATTGATCAAGAAGGAAATCCAAAAGGAACTCGAATTTTTGGCGCGATCGCCCGGGAATTGAGACAGTTAAATTTCACTAAAATAGTTTCATTAGCACCCGAAGTATTATAAGATTAGACCATAACATAATTAATATAGTTATAGTATTTAACTGAGTATTTAACTGAAATCAATTAAGGTTATTTAGTAAATTGAGATTTATTATTATTAGTAGATTGGTTGGGTTTCACGTATATGCCTTTAATAATTCATAACTACAAAATAAAGAAAAAAAAAAAAAAAAGAAAAAGAGCATGTTGATTATATCAAAATTCGAGTACAACAATAATCTGAGTTTATCATGAATAAAGACACTATTGCTGACATAATAACCTCTATACGAAATGCTGACATGAATAAAAAAAGAACAGTTCGAATACCAGCTACTAACATTACTGAAAACATTGTTAAAATCCTTTTACGCGAAGGTTTTATTGAAAACATGCGGAAACATCAGGAAAACAACAAAGATTTTTTGGTTTTAACCCTACGACATAGAAGGAATAGGAAAGGACCGTATAAAACCGTTTTAAATTTAAAACGGATCAGTCGACCCGGTCTACGAATATATTCTAACTATCAACGAATTCCTAGAATTTTAGGTGGAATGGGGATTGTAATTCTTTCTACTTCTCGGGGTATAATGACAGACAAAGAGGCTCGACTAGAAGGAATCGGTGGAGAAATTTTGTGTTATGTATGGTAATCCTTCTGATATCTGATATAAGAATTATATGCGGAACTTTCATATTTGTGAAAAAAAGGAGAGAGGGCGGTTTTCTAATATCACCCCTCCCGTATTAGTTGATACCTCAAGGAGTTTGACCCAGAATGAAAGAAAGGATTCATGAAGGTTTAATTACGAAATGACTGCCCAATGGTATATTCTGAATTCGTTTAGATAATGAAAATCTTATTCTGATTCTAGGTTATGTTTCAGGGACGATTAGACGTAGTTTTTTTATACGTATACAACGAGGAAATCGAGGAAAAGTGAGGCAAGTCGTTATGATTCAACCAGCGCACGTATAATTTATAGACTCCGAAAAAAGATTCCAACGATTAGATGGTTTTTTCAATTTCAACATTCATTTTTGGGGTATACAATTCGAAGTTCAAAATTTCAAGAAACTTATTTTCTTCCAATAAAGAGAGTTAGAATTAAGTTAGGGAATGATAAATATGAAAATAAGAGCCTCTGTGCGTAAAATTTGTGAAAAATGTCGACTGATCCGTAGGCGGGGACGAATTATAGTAATTTGTTCCAACCCGAGACATAAACAAAGACAAGGATAATCTTTCTAAAAAAAAAAGGACTCTATAAATAAAATCTAAAGGAACCGTCGTACAAATGTTGTACAAATACCAAATACATAAATAAGAAAAAAAAAATAAAGCATCTGTTTTGACATGAAATGGATATATCCATATATCTCTGGCTTATATTTATGAGATGATAAAATATGGCAAAACCTATACCAAGAACTGGTTCACGTAAGAATAGACGTATTGGTTCACGTAAAAATGCGCGTAGAATACCAAAGGGAGTTATTCATGTTCAAGCAAGTTTCAACAATACTATTGTGACTATTACAGATGTAAGGGGGCGGGTAATTTCGTGGTCCTCCGCCGGTACTTGTGGATTCAAGGGTACAAGACGAGGGACGCCATTTGCCGCTCAAACCGCAGCAGGAAATGCTATTCGGACAGTAGTGGATCAAGGTATGCAACGAGCAGAAGTCATGATAAAAGGCCCCGGTCTCGGAAGAGATGCGGCATTGAGAGCTATTCGTAGAAGTGGTATACTATTAAGTTTCATACGAGATGTAACCCCTATGCCACATAATGGCTGTAGACCCCCTAAAAAAAGACGTGTATAAAAATAAACATTGAAGATATTTCAAGAGAAATAAATAATTCAATGATCTGATCAAATAATATTACTATGGTTCACGAGAAAGTAACAATATCTACTCAGACACTGCAGTGGAAGTGTGTTGAATCCCGAGTAGACAGTAAGCGTCTTTATTATGGACGCTTTATTCTGGCTCCACTTATGAAAGGCCAAGCCGATACAATAGGCATTGCGATGCGAAGAGCTTTGCTTGGAGAAATAGAAGGAACATGTATCACGCACGCAAAATTTGAGAAAATACCACATGAATATTCTACCATAGTGGGTATTCAAGAATCTGTACATGAAATTTTAATGAATTTGAAAGAAATTGTATTGAAAAGTAATCTTTATGGAACTCGTGATGCGTCTATTTATGTCAAGGGTCCCCGATATGTAACTGCTCAAGACATCATCTTACCACCTTCGGTGGAAATCGTTGATAATACACAGCCTATAGCGAACCTAACGGAACCAATTAATTTCTGTATTGAATTACAACTCGAGAGGCATCGCGGGTATCGTATAAAAACGCCAAACAACTTTCAAGACGGAAGTTATCCTATAGATGCTGTATTCATGCCTGTTCGAAATGCCAATCATAGTATTCATTCTTATGCGAATGGGAATGAAAAACACGAGATACTTTTTCTCGAAATATGGACAAATGGAAGTTTAACTCCTAAAGAAGCACTTCATGAGGCTTCCCGGAATTTGATTGATTTATTTATTCCCTTTTTAC